TACTTAAAGATTTTACAATCTCTTTGATATCTTCAATATCACACTCTGTACTATAAGTTATCTAAGCAATTAAATAAGAATTATAAAGACTAAAAAAATTCAACTAACAAAAACTAGCATATAAACCTTTAAGTTATTTATATGAATAACTTGAATAAAAGTTATTAACTTGCGAAGATTTACCCCCATATTTAGAACTAATAACTCCTCTGTTCACCCCAAATCCAAAATTTTCTTAAATTTAAACCCTGCAAAAAGAACTCCCCCGTTAACTCCATAAGTAGCTAAATGAGGCAAAAATCAAATTCCCCCCAAAAATCTTAAAAATTTTAGTTGTCTACGAGATGAAACAGATAAATACAGATAATTCACTAAAACCCCTAGCCCAGCTCCCGCCAAAATCACACCCAACACTAATGTTTTTAAGTAAAAAGGCAAATAAACCGTCGCTATAACAGGAACTATTAATCAAATTAAACTGGCTCCCCCTAAAACTCTTATGACAAATAACGAAATCATCCCTATAATTATTACTCAATCCTCATCGTGTAGATTAATCAAAGTTAAAAAATTAAACTCTGAAATAAATCTCCAGTAAAAAATACGCACAGAATAACACACAGTCAACCCCGTTGATACATAACATAAAAAAAATCCTAACACATTTAAATTGGATAATAAATTAATTTCCAAAATTAAATCTTTTGAGTAAAATCCTGTCAAAAAAGGCAGCCCACATAGAGCTAAATTCGCAACATTAAAAATTCTGCAAGTTAGAGGTATAAACTTCACAGAATTACCCATAAAACGAATATCTTGCATATCCCCGAAACTGTGAATTAAAATTCCCGCACATAAAAATAACATTCTTTTAAAAAAAGCATGAGCCAACAAGTGGAAAAAAGCCAAGTTTCTAAAACCAGCCCCTAAAATACACATTATTAAACCCAATTGACTTAAAGTAGATAATGCAATAATTTTTTTTAAATCATACTCAAAATTCGCCCCCAATCCAGAAACAAACATGGTTAATACCCCTAACAACATCAAAACCCTAAACAGATTTGTATTAGCTAAAAGGGGACTAAATCGAATTAATAAATAAACTCCAGCAGTTACTAAAGTAGAAGAATGAACAAGAGCGGAAACAGGGGTAGGAGCTGCTATAGCTGCTGGCAATCAAGCTCTAAATGGAACCTGAGCACTTTTTGTTATCCCAGCTAAAATTACCAATCCCCCGATATAGCTCATCAACACATCCTTTCTAGCATAATCTAAATAAAAATAAAAGTTTCACCCCCCATAATTTAGTATCCAAGCGATTGCTAAGAGAATCGCCGCATCACCCACACGATTAGATAAAATAGTTAGCATCCCAGCATTATAAGACTTTACATTTTGATAAAAAATAACCAAACAATAAGAAATCAATCCCAACCCATCTCACCCCAATAAAATTCTAACTAAATTAGGTCTAATAATTATTAAAACTATAGATAAAACAAACAAAATAACTAAAAAAAGAAACCGAACCCTATTTAAATCCCCCGCTATATAACTTCTTCTATAAAAAATTACCATCCCTGAAATAAACATTACAGTTCTTAAAAAAATAGTTGATTTTCAATCCAACAATAGCACTATAACTAAATCAGCTGAATTTACACCATAAAATTTGTATTCTAAAAAAATAGACAAATTATTCAAAATCAAAAAATTTCTGAAAGTTAAACTAATCAAAGCTAATCTAGTTAAAACAAATCTTGAAATAAAAAATAAATTAATGATCTAAAATAACCTTCCTATATCTTTAATTCCACAAATTAACGTTTTAAATAAACTATTTAAATAATATTAATAAAGAATATAATCCACCCCCAAAAATATCATATTTAATGGAATTCAGTGAAGAAGAAGCACTAAAAATTCCCGAGACTCAATTAAATAATAATTATTTAAATTTATCGAGTTAACCCCCTGCTGAACAAAAGCAAATAGATACAAACTATACCCCGCAGAAAAAAAAGAAACTAACCCCAATAAGCCCATCAAAGTAAAAGATCAAGCTACTAATCTAGTAATCAATATCACTTCCCCCAATAAATTAAGAGAAAGAGGAGCTGCCATATTTCTAGATAAAAATATAAACCACCATAAAGACAACGAAGGTATTATAGACATTATCCCCCTATTTAAAATTAAATTTCGTCTGAATAAACGCTCATAATTAAGATTAACTAAACAAAATAACCCAGACGAACATAACCCATGACCAATTATCACTAAATAAGCACCTCTTACCCCCCAACAAGTTTGAGTTAACAACCCCCCTAATATTAAACCTATGTGAACTACAGAAGAGTAGGCAACTAATGCCTTTATATCAGATTGAAAGAAACATATTAATCTAACAATAAGCCCCCCCAATATACTCAACACAATTAGATAACAATTAAAACTCATATTCAAAAATCTTAAAATCTTTAAAACTCGAATAATTCCGTACCCCCCCAACTTAAGCATAATCCCCGCTAAAATTATTGAACCTGAAATCGGAGCTTCTAAGTGAGCCTTAGGAAGTCAAAGATGAACTAAAAATATGGGAATTTTAACTAAAAAAGCCCCCAACATAACAACATACAACAATACTCTGTTTAAACTCAAATCCCCCCAATTAATCATATAAATCATTAAAGAACCCACTTCTCCATAAATAAAAAAAATTCCTATTAATAGGGGCAACGAAACAACTATAGTGTAAAATAACAGATAAAATCCCGCTTGAATACGCTCAGGTTGAGCCCCCCAACCCAAAATTAACAGCAAAACCGGGACTAATGAACCCTCAAAAAATAAATAAAATATAAATAAATTTAATGTACTAAAAGTACAAATTAATATGAATAATAAAAATCTAATATTAAACACAAATAAAGACACATGAAAATTTTTTAAATTAACCTTAAATCTAGCTATAATTATCAACCCTCTAACTCAAACTCTTAATAAAATTAAAAAATATGAAATAATATCACATCTAAAAATATAGCTTAAATTAAAGGTTAAATAACCCCTCACAGGCATTAAAATTAGCAAAAGCATTAAAAAATAAAGTATATACTGCACTATTCAAAAAACATTTTTTATAAAGCATAAAATTACTACTGACAGACTCATGAAAATAAATTTTATCATTAAATAAAAACTCTATAAACTCTCACATAATCCTTCCCATGAACCCGAACCATATAAACTAAAATAGATACCCCTAAAACTCCCTCACACACAGTAAGAACCATAAATATCACTAAAAAATAAACTCTGTTCAATAAATTTAGCAATAAATAAATATAAGAATAAAAAAACAAATTCAAAACAATTAACTCTAATCTTAATAAAATAATTAATAAATGTTTACGATTCAGAGAAAACATAAAATTACTAATTAAATATCTTACTATAATAAATTTTCTCAGTTGAAAAATTTTCATTACTAAATTTTAGTTTTAATAGTTTAATAAAAATTTTGATTTTGTAATTCAACGATAAGAATACTCTTTTAAAACTTCAGAAAAAAATATTTTCTATTTATCAATAATCTCCAAAATTATTATTTTCATTAAACTATTTTCTGATATTTTTAAATTTAATATAATATTACTTATATTTCTTTTTAACTCTTTTTGACTCCTAAATCTTAATCACCCCTTAATTATTACTATCTTTATCATTATCCAAACTTGTATGCTAATTCTAATTACTGGAACTATAAGATATTCATTTTGAATATCATACATTATATTCCTCACATTCATCGGTGGATTACTGGTATTATTTATTTATATTTCCAGATTAACCCCTAATAAAATTTTTTTTTTAAACTATAAAAAAATTTTATTAATCTTTTTTGCATTTTTTACCTTTACTTTAATTGTCCAAATTCATCCTATACTAATAAACTTAGAAATAACCCCGCTAACCTACGATCAAAAATTTATCAATACCGAAAATAACCTCCATCTTTCAAATTTTTATAATAAAAATGAATTATGAATAACTCTAATTTTAATAAATTATCTACTTTTAGCACTAATTATTTCAACAAAAATTATCTTATTAACTGAAGGGCCTATACGTATTATCTCCTAATGAAAAATTTAAAATTTCACCCAATAAAGTCAAGTCACCCTATTTTAAAAATTTTAACTAACGCTTTAATTAACCTGCCAACTCCCTCCAATATTTCATTCTTATGAAATATGGGGTCTCTCTCGGGACTTTGCTTAATCATTCAAATTCTAACCGGTCTATTCTTATCTATAAACTACGCTCCTAATATCGAATGAGCTTTTGATAGAGTAAATCACATCTACCGAAATGTAAATTCCGGATGATTAATTCGATCCCTACACTCTAACGGAGCTTCTTTTTTTTTTATTATCCTCTACCTTCATGTAGGACGAGGAATTTACTATGAATCTTTTATATTTACCCCTACTTGATTAGTAGGATGTGTAATTCTCCTCCTAATAATAATAACTGCTTTCATGGGATACGTATTACCCTGAGGACAAATATCCTTTTGAGGAGCAACAGTAATCACAAATATCCTCTCAGCAATCCCTTATTTAGGAACTAACTTAGTTCAATGAATTTGAGGAGGATTTTCAGTAAACAATGCTACTCTAAATCGATTTTTTATATTTCACTTTATTTTACCGTTTATTATTTTAGCTTTTTCCATAATCCATCTCATATTTCTTCACCAAACAGGATCAAGCAACCCCCTCAGAATTAATAATAATATTGATAAAATCCCGTTTCACCCATTTTTTTCATTCAAGGACTTAGTAGGATTTTTTATCATAATTATTATCCTTATATTTATCTCTCTTTACAAACCCTTCATACTAAGTGACCCCGATAATTTCATCCCAGCTAACCCCATAGTAACCCCTATTCACATCCAACCTGAATGATATTTCCTTTTTGCCTACGCTATCTTACGATCAATTCCCAACAAATTAGGAGGAGTTATCGCCCTAATAATATCAATCATAATTCTTATTGTTCTTCCTTTTACTTTTATAAAAACTATTAAAGGTAACCAATTCTACCCCCTAAATAAGTTCATTTTTTGAATTTTTATCACAATCTTCTGACTTTTAACTTGACTGGGAAGTTGCCCTATAGACCCCCCTTTCACTGAATTAAGACAAATTCTCACTGTACTCTATTTTTCATATTTTATTATCAACCCCCTATCTTCTAAACTCTGAGATAAAATAATCTAATTAATAAGCTTTTAAAAGCATTTGTTTTGAAAACTTAAGAAAGAAGGGATATCTTCTATTAATTTATACTAATAAAATTACAAATCAAAATTAAATAACAAAAAAAAAATAATAAATAATTTAAAGAAACAGGTAAAAAAAACTTTCACGTTAAATTCATTAACTTATCATAACGATATCGAGGTAAAAGTCCCCGAACTCAAATAAAACTAAACCCTAATCCCATTAATTTTAAATAAAATATCACTCTGAATCCTATCCCCCCCAAAAATATAACTACAAACAATATGCTCATAAAAATAATTCTCGAATACTCAGCCAAGAAAATTAAAGCAAACCCCCCAGCCCCGTACTCAATATTAAACCCAGAAACCAATTCTCTCTCCCCCTCAATAAAATCAAAAGGAGCTCGATTTAACTCAGCTAACATAGAAGCAAATATTACTAACCCCAAAGGAAAAATAAAGAAAAAAAATCACACATACTCCTGATAAATAAAAAAATCTCTAATATTAAACCCCCCAATTAAAACTAATAAAGACAATAAAATAACAGCCAATCTAACTTCATAAGAAATAGTCTGAGCTATTCCTCGTAAACTTCCCAATTTCGCATAATTCGAGTTAGAAGCCCAACCTGAAATTATTATAAAATAAACTCTCACCCCCATACAAGCCAATAAAAATAATACCCCCAAATTAAAATTAAATAAAATAAATAAATAAGGAATTAACAGTCACACTCATATACTTATAAATATCCCTATTATAGGCATTAAATAAAATATCATATAATTACTCATAAAAGGAAATAAAAACTCTTTAGTAAATAACTTAATGGCATCATTAAAAGGCTGCACAATTCCTAAAAATCCAACCTTTAAGGGGCCCTTGCGTAATTGCATGTAACCTAAAACCCTCCGCTCTAATAAAGTAAAAAAAGCTACTCTAACTAAAACTATAATAATTAAAAATAAACTAACAATTAAAGTTATAATAATTTCTGTAATATTAATTATTATTTATGATTCATAATCATATACTTAAATTCTAAATTTAATGCATTTTTCTGCCAAAATAATCAAATCAAACTTTCATTCAAATAATTATAAATTAATTTTTTTCATAGGCATATAAATTCATTTAAAATTTTCGATCCTTTCGTACTAAAAAATTCCCTTTTATAAAAGATAGAAACCAACCTGGCTCACACCGGTTTGAACTCAGATCATGTAAAATTTTAAAAGTCGAACAGACTTAATTTTTAAACCTTTGCATTTAAATTAAATTTTAATCCAACATCGAGGTCGCAATCTTTAATTTTAATAAGAACTTAAAATTAAAATTACGCTGTTATCCCTAAAGTATCTTATTCTTTGAATTATTAATAATAGATCATAAACTTAAAATCTTTAATTTAAGTAAATTTATTAAAAAAGTTAATTAAATTTTTTTATCACCCCAATAAAATAATTAGTTAATAAAATAATTAATTTAAATAAAATAACTTATCAAAATAACTTCATTATAAAGATTTATAGGGTCTTCTCGTCTTTTTATAAAATTTTAGCTTTTTGACTAAAAAATTAAGTTTTAATTAATTATTTTAAAACAGCTTATATCTCGTCCAATCATTCATTCTAGATTTCAATCAAAAACCTAATTATTATGCTACCTTTGTACGGTTAAAATACCGCAGCCCTTTAAATAATTTCAGGGGGCAGATTAGACTTTAAATTATCTATCAAAAAGACATGTTTTTGTTAAACAAGCGAATATAAAAATTTTGCCGAATTCTTAAAAATAATATATTATTTCAATTAAATAATTTATTTTATAAATTTATACTAATACTATCATTATTGATAGATTTAATTTACTTAAACCCATATTTAAATAAACCTTTTAATAAATTATATATTAAAATATTAATGAAAATAAAATTTTTTATAATAAAATATAATTAATAAATAATTTTATTTTTATATATTTTAAATCTTTACTCTTAAAAATTATATAAAATTTTAACAAAAAGCTTATCCCATTTGATATTATTGTTTTTTCTAAAATTTAATTATTAAAAATTTAAATTTCCACAAATACAACTAAATTAAATTTATTTCTTTAAAAATTAGATATCACTCAAATCGATTAACATTTCATTACTAATTAATTATTATTAATATTTATAAAACAATAACTAAAATAAATTAATTAACTCTTTAAATTTCGARAAAAATTAACTAATAATTTATTTATAAATAATCTCTGATACACAAGATACAATAAACAAAATTTACTTTTAAAAATTAAAATTTTTAAATTATTTCATCATTCTATTACTATACTAATTTTCTATAAGATATTCATTTTTTTAAAAATTTCAATAAAAATTTTTTAACCTATTATTAATTTAAATAATATAATTTAACTCTCCTTTAACTACACCTAAGAAAAAAATTTCAAATTAAAATGATTTGCACATTAATTTTTCAATGTAAATGAATTACTTTACTATAAAGATTTAATTTGTTCTTTCTAGAAACACTTTCCAGTAATTCTACTATGTTACGACTTGTTTCAATTTAAAATGAAAATGACGGGCAATATGTACATATTTTAGAACTTACATCATTTAAATTAAATTAAATAAATTACTATTAAATCTACTTTACAAATTATATTTCACATTTTTTCCATAAATTTTTTTATGATAACCCATTAAATTCTTAAATATAAACTGCATCTTGATTTGATATAAATTTTATTTTAAATAATTAAATTTTTTTTTCTAAAAAAAATTTTTATAACAATGATATACAAACTCAATAATTTAAGTAAAATTAATCGTGGAATATCAATTAATAAACAGGTTCCTCTAATTAGATTAAAATACTGCCATATTCTTTAAGTTTCAAGCATATAACTCTTACTACCTTATAAATTTAAATTTTAATTTTTATAATAGGGTATCTWATCCTAGTTTAATTAAACTTAATTCACCAACTTCATAAATAATTTAAATTTTAAAATTTTAAAAAATTATAATTTTACCTAATAATTATTTATTATTTTTAATTTTTAGATTTACATATTAATTATTTACAAATGTATATTTAATTTATTTTTAGTATAACCGCGACTGCTGGCACAAAATTTGTCAATAATTTCTATTATACTAAATCTAAATTTCTTTATTGTTTAATATTAAATATTATAATTAAACTAAATAATTTTTAAAATTCAGATAATTTATACAAATATGTATATATACAAATAAATAATTTATAAATATAAAAGCTAGAATTAACTTTATAAATTTAATAACAAAAATGTTTTTTTAAAAATAAATATATTAAGCTTAAATTTTTTTTATAAAAATAAATTAAATACTTTCAGTCAAAAAATAAAATAAAATAATTTTATTTTTTTAAAAATTTTATATTACAATTAATATTCTAATTATACGTATATAAAATTTTTTATTATTCCTAAATTTTTAAAATATTAAATTATATAATAAATTTATTCTTAAAGAAAAAAATAATGAATGATTAATTTTTTAAGTTTAATTTATATAGATTATCTTTAAGTAATTAAATTTTTAAATTTTATTAGATACTTTCAGTCAAAAAATAAAATAATTTTATTTTTTTAAAAATTTTATATYACAATTAATATTCTAATTATACGTATATAAAATTTTTTATTATTCCTAAATTTTTAAAATATTAAATTATATAATAAATTTATTYTTAAAGAAAAAAATAATGAATGATTAATTTTTTAAGTTTAATTTATATAGATTATCTTTAAGTAATTAAATTTTTAAATTTTATTAGATACTTTCAGTCAAAAAATAAAATAATTTTATTTTTTTAAAAATTTTATATCACAATTAATATTCTAATTATACGTATATAAAATTTTTTATTATTCCTAAATTTTTAAAATATTAAATTATWTAATAAATTTATTYTTAAAGAAAAAAATAATGAATGATTAATTTTTTAAGTTTAATTTATATAGATTATCTTTAAGTAATTAAATTTTTAAATTTTATTAGATACTTTCAGTCAAAAAATAAAATAATTTTATTTTTTTAAAAATTTTATATYACAATTAATATTCTAATTATACGTATATAAAATTTTTTATTATTCCTAAATTTTTAAAATATTAAATTATATAATAAATTTATTCTTAAAGAAAAAAATAATGAATGATTAATTTTTTAAGTTTAATTTATATAGATTATCTTTAAGTAATTAAATTTTTAAATTTTATTAGATACTTTCAGTCAAAAAATAAAATAATTTTATTTTTTTAAAAATTTTATATYACAATTAATATTCTAATTATACGTATATAAAATTTTTTATTATTCCTAAATTTTTAAAATATTAAATTATATAATAAATTTATTYTTAAAGAAAAAAATAATGAATGATTAATTTTTTAAGTTTAATTTATATAGATTATCTTTAAGTAATTAAATTTTTAAATTTTATTAGATACTTTCAGTCAAAAAATAAAATAATTTTATTTTTTTAAAAATTTTATATYACAATTAATATTCTAATTATACGTATATAAAATTTTTTATTATTCCTAAATTTTTAAAATATTAAATTATATAATAAATTTATTCTTAAAGAAAAAAATAATGAATGATTAATTTTTTAAGTTTAATTTATATAGATTATCTTTAAGTAATTAAATTTTTAAATTTTATTAGATACTTTCAGTCAAAAAATAAAATAATTTTATTTTTTTAAAAATTTTATACCACAATTAATATTCTAATTATACGTATATAAAATTTTTTATTATTCCTAAATTTTTAAAATATTAAATTATATAATAAGTTTATTCTTAAAGAAAAAAATAATGAATAATTAATTTTTTAAGTTTAATTTATATAGATTATCTTTAAGTAGTTAAATTTTTAAATTTTATTAGATACTTTCAGTTAATAATAAAATAATTTTCCGTAATCCAAAACACTAATCCCAAACTTTTAAAATATTTTGTTATAATACTGTGCCTGAAAAAGGATTATTTTGATAGAATAAATCATACAAATTTTTATTTGTCTTTATTAATTATATTTTATAGAATTAAACTATACCTTTAAACTTCAAAAATTTAAATGCTACTTACATCAAAATATAACTTAAAAAATAAGCTAAATAAGCTAAAGAGTTCATACCTCTTTTATAAAAGTTCTAATCTTTTTTTTTTAAATTAATAATTACTTCAATTCAACAAAAATTTTATTTTTATCTCTCATAATAACTAGAACAATTTTTTCTGTCAGATCTCTATCTATAATCAATATTTGAATAGGAATAGAAGTAAATTTAATTAGTTTTATCCCACTTATAATTAATAAAAATAACAATTTCTCCTCAGAAAGAATAATAAGTTATTTTCTTATTCAATCTCTTAGTTCAGCTAATTTCTTATTCAGATCTTTATTAATTATTTCTTTAACAAAATGATTTAATTTAACGTCATTAAAAAGAATAACTATTCTTTTTATAATAAATATCAGACTTTTAATAAAATTAGGAGCAGCTCCCCTCCATTTTTGATTCCCTAAAACAATAAAGGGATTGAATTGAATAAATTGCTTAATTTTAAGAACATGACAAAAAATCTTACCCATAATCGCCCTATCTTACTGTTTTATTAGAAAATTAATAATCTTTATAGCAATCACTAGAACAATTACTGGAAGAATTATGGGACTCACACAAACATCTCTACAAATAATTTTAACTTATTCTTCAATCAGTCACATTGGTTGAATACTCATATCTCTAATACTTAACCTAAATACCTGATTAACCTATCTTCTCATTTACTCTATACTTAATTTTATTCTAATAGTTCTTTTTAAAATTATAAACATATACACCCTCAATCAAATTTACTCCAATAAAAATTCTAATTTTATCAAATATTTTATCATATTTAACTTACTCAGATTAAGAGGATTACCCCCATTTTTAGGATTTTTACCAAAATGACTTGTAATCAATTTAATAATAAACGATAATCTTATTTTAATTACTCTCATTATAGTAATAATATCATTAATTAATATATACTTTTATATCCGAATTACTTATACTTACTTCATACTTAATTTTTTAGAAATCAAATTCTATTCCACTCAATTTAATCAAATAAACCTTATCTTAATCTCAACATTTATTTCTATAATAGGATTAATATTAATTCCCCTAATAACTAATTAAAGTTTTAAGTTAAATAAACTAATAATCTTCAAAATTATCATTAAAATATAATTATTTTAAGCTTTAGTAAACTATTTACTACTTTAAATTTGCAATTTAAAATCATTTATTGAATATAAAACCTAGTAAATAAGATAACTCTTATTAATAAATTTACAATTTATTGCTTATAATTCAGCCAATTTACTGCGACAATGATTATTTTCTACAAACCATAAAGATATCGGAACTATCTATTTTATTTTCGGAATTTGAGCTGGAATGATCGGAACCTCTTTAAGAATAATTATTCGAACTGAACTCGGAACAACTGAATCTTTAATTAAAAATGATCAAATTTATAACGTATTAGTAACTGCTCATGCTTTCATTATAATTTTCTTCATAGTAATACCAATTATAATCGGAGGATTTGGTAATTGATTAGTACCCCTAATAATCGGAGCTCCTGATATAGCTTTCCCCCGCATAAACAACATAAGATTCTGGCTATTACCCCCCTCATTAAACCTTCTCCTAATCAGAGCTTTAGTAGAAAGAGGAACAGGAACTGGTTGAACTGTATATCCCCCTCTCTCTAGAAATTTAGCTCACGCAGGAAGTTCAGTTGATATCTCAATTTTCTCCCTCCACCTAGCCGGTATCTCCTCAATTCTAGGAGCAATTAATTTTATCTCCACCACACTAAATATACGCAATAATTTAATAACCCTAGATCGAATTCCCCTATTTGTATGATCAGTTGCTATCACAGCTCTTCTCCTCCTTCTTTCCCTCCCCGTCTTAGCTGGAGCCATTACAATACTTCTTACTGACCGAAATCTTAACACTTCCTTTTTTGATCCATCTGGAGGGGGAGACCCTATCCTTTATCAACATCTATTTTGATTTTTTGGACACCCAGAAGTATATATTCTCATTCTCCCAGGATTCGGAATAATCTCCCAAATTATCACTCAAGAAAGAGGAAAAAAGGAATCTTTTGGATTCTTAGGAATAATTTATGCCATAATAACAATTGGGTTATTAGGATTCATTGTTTGAGCTCATCACATATTTACTGTAGGTATAGACGTAGACACCCGAGCTTACTTTACTTCAGCTACCATAATTATTGCTATCCCCACCGGAATTAAAATTTTTAGTTGATTAGCAACTCTCCACGGAGCTAAAATCAACATAAATCCAGCCTTAATTTGAAGTCTAGGATTTATTTTTTTATTCACCATAGGGGGATTAACCGGAGTAGTTCTAGCTAATTCCTCTATTGATATCACACTCCACGACACTTATTATGTTGTAGCCCACTTTCATTACGTACTCTCCATAGGAGCCGTATTTGCAATTATTGCCGGATTTATCCACTGATACCCACTATTCACAGGACTTTCTATAAACCCATTCTGATTAAAAATTCAATTTATTACAATATTCACAGGAGTAAACCTAACCTTCTTCCCCCAACATTTTCTTGGTTTATCGGGGATACCCCGACGATACTCAGACTACCCCGACGCTTACCTATCATGAAATATCCTTTCATCTATGGGAAGAATTATATCCACTCTCAGTCTTCTTCTCCTACTTTTTATCATTTGAGAAAGCTTAATCAATCAACGAAATGTCATCTTTAACATCCAAATAAGAACAAACATTGAATGACTACAAAATAACCCCCCCGCAGAGCATAGATTTAACGAAATACCTTTAATATCTTATTTCTAATGTGGCAGAATAATGCATTGAATTTAAGCTTCAATAATAAAGTCTCTCTTTCTTTAGAAATCGCTACATGATCAAATTTAAACTTCCAAGATAGATCCTCACCCTTAATAGAACAAATAATCTTCTTTCATGACTTTACTCTTATAATTCTCACCCTAATTATTATCTTTATTTCCTATTTAATAATAACACTATTTTACAATAAATTTACTAATCGTTTACTACTAGAAGAACAAATAATTGAATTAATTTGAACAATTTTACCCGCAATTATTTTAATTTTTATTGCCCTCCCCTCTTTAAAACTTCTCTATTTAATCGACGAAAATAACAAACCAGCAATTACTTTAAAAACTACAGGACATCAATGATTCTGATCTTACGAATATTCAGATTTCAAAAAAATCAAATTCGACTCTTTTATAATGCCCGTACAAGAAATATCACTTAATAATTTCCGCTTAATTGAAGTTGACAACCGAATCATTATCCCTATAAAAACTAAAATTCGTATCTTAATTACTGCAAATGATGTCATTCATTCTTGAACAATCCCCTCCCTCGGAGTAAAAGCTGATGCTACCCCAGGTCGATTAAATCAAGCTAATTTTATAATTAACCGACCTGGTCTATTTTTTGGTCAATGTTCTGAAATCTGCGGGACAAACCACAGTTTTATACCTATTACTATTGAATCAATTACACCTAAATTATTTATTAACTGAATTAAAAATCAATAAATCATCAGATAACTAAACTAAATAAGTATTGGTCTCTTAAACCACTAATAGTAATTATTACTTCTAATGAAAAAGTTAGTTAAACTATAACCTAAACTTGTCAAGTTTAAATTATTAAATAAATAATACTTTTTTATCCCTCAAATAATACCCTTAAATTGAATTATTTTATACTCCACATTCAACCTTATCTTTTACCTATTTATAATTAATAATTATTTTAACTTAAACTTTACTAACAATAAAACCCCCGACCTCAAATCAAATTATAGCAAATCTTTTCATAACTTTTGACCCCTCAACTAAAATCATAAATTTATCTTTAAATTGAACAAGAACTCTAATCTCACTTATTATTATTCCTACTTACTTTTGAATAATCCCATCACGACAAATAATACTTATTAATATTATATATAAAACCCTACATAAAGAATTTAAAACCTTAATAGGTTTAAACTATTTCAACGGATCTACATTCATTTTTGTTATAATCTTCATATTTATTTTTATCAACAATTTTTTAGGTTTATACCCCTACATTTTCACCGCCACCAGACACATAGCAATAAACTTATCACTAGCATTACCCCTTTGACTATCCTTCATAATTTTTGGATGATTAAACCACACTCAACATATATTTACCCACCTCGTTCCTCAGGGAACTCCAATTGCATTAATATCATTTATAGTCATTATTGAAACTATTAGTAACATTATCCGACCTGGAACTCTAGCAGTACGTCTAATAGCAAATATAATTGCAGGACACCTCTTAATCACCCTACTAAGAAACCTTTACTCATCAGTCCCAACTCCTATAATTATAATTATTAGAACAGTAATATTTCTTCTCCTCACCCTAGAAGCATCTGTTACTCTCATTCAAGCATACGTATTTTCAATTCTAAGAGTTCTTTATTCTAATGAAGTCATTTAATGTCAACCCACGCCAACCACCCTTTCCATCTTGTATCTCAAAGACCCTGACCCCTAATAGGGGCCTTAAGAACTATAACATTTCTAACAGGCCTAATTAACTGATTCCACATATACAACATCAACCTTCTCCTCTTAGGATTTATTATAATTTTAACAACAATATATCAATGATGACGAGATATCACCCGAGAAGGTACCCTTCAAGGATGCCACACTTTAAAGGTAACTCTTGGCTTACGATGAGGAATAATTCTTTTTATTGTTTCTGAAATTTTCTTTTTTATCGCCTTTTTCTGAGCTTTCTTTCACAACAACTTAAACCCAAGAATTGATATCGGTAGAACATGACCCCCTCAATCAATTAGATCATTTAACCCGTTCCAAATCCCCCTCCTCAATACCATTATTCTCCTCACCTCAGGAATTTCTGTTACTTGAGCTCATCACAGAATTTTAGAAAACAACTTCACTCAAACTAAAAATAGTCTAATTATTACAGTAATTTTAGGAATCTATTTTTCTATCCTTCAAGCCTACGAATATAACGAAGCTCCATTTACTATTAGCGACAGAGTTTACGGAACATCTTTCTTTATAGCAACAGGATTTCACGGACTACACGTACTTATCGGAACTCTATTTTTAGGGGTCACACTTGTTCGACACATAAACGCTCACTTTTCTTCAAATCACCACTTCGGACTTGAAGCTGCTGCTTGATATTGACATTTCGTAGATATTGTTTGACTTCTTCTTTACACAATTATGTACTGATGAAGAGCATAATTTATATAATATAAATAGTATATTTAACTTCCAATTAAAAAGATTAACTTAGTTAATATAAATAATTTACTTAATAACAATCACACTAAGAATTTTTATTATTATCTCCAATGTAATAATTTTCATTTCACTAATTCTTAACAAAAAATCGCCTAACGAAATAGAAAAAATTTCCCCCTTTGAATGCGGATTCGACCCTCACTCAAGCCCCCGAATTAACTTTTCAATTCACTTTTTCTTAATCACAATTATTTTCCTAATCTTTGATGTAGAAATCGCCATCTTAATCCCCATTATTATAATCTTCTCAATAAGAAACTTAAATAAATGATTCTTCATTTCATCATTTTTTATTATTATTTTAATTTTAGGACTTTACTACGAATGAAATCAAAATATATTAAATTGAACTAATTAAAAAGGACTATAATTTATAAAAAATATTTAATTTGCACTTAAAAAAAACTCCCGGAGTTTGTCTTAAAGTAAGAAGCTGTAGTAGCGCCTAATTTCGACTTAGTTTTTGAGGGTAAATCCCCTCCTCACTTATTAATTAAAACCAAGTCTGAGGTGTATCATTGTTAATGATAATATTGACCCTAAAGTCTAATTAAAGAAACTTAAATAATTAAGCCGCTAACTTAATTTATAGTGCACCTGCATTAAAGTTTCTACTTGAATAGTTTAAAATAAAACACTATATTTTCATTATAGAGATAAAATAAGTTTTCTCAAGTTTATTCTGCC